ACCAAGACGTGCGTGTGAACAGCGCCTATTCGATAGCAGCTTGTACCCGGATTCCGATAACTAAGGGAATTCCTCCTATAAGAGCGGATTCCATCGGGTTATCAGCTTCGGCTATTCTCACTGCTAGCAGTTAAGTCTAGTATGCCTCTTCCTATTAGATTATACAGTCTGACTAAGAGTTCAGAGTATAGTTCTGAGAATGGAAATCAAATAAAGCGAAAAGGAGAACGAAAGAAATCGGGAAAACTGCATGCAATCGACAGCCAAAAGAGAGAAGGCAGTCGCTGCACACTCTATATCTTACCTCGGGGCCCAGAGTTTATTCCCTCGCCTTAATCTTTAATAGAACTAAGCCCCTACTAGATAGATTCATTTTATTGACCTTGATTCCAGACACCATGAATGCGCCGCTTTCTTGACTAGCCCCTCTTCCAAGCCTATTGATAACCAAGCTACGACCTATCTTATTTAGATTTCTAGGACCGGGAAATCGGGACAGAGAACACCTAAGAGCAGGAGGTTCCTTGTGTGAAACTTAGATGTTGAAGCACGCACCCTTTATCTTATGCTATGGGTAAGGAATCAAAGGCAACGAGCCAAACCCAGTAGTTTTTAGGAAGCAACCTCTCCCCTCCCCTGTGGGTTCACCCCTTAGTGTAATGCCTTAACGGCCTTTTAAGCGCCTCTCACAACGGACTCGACGCCAATCCCGGCAGAAGGATTTGGTTACCATAAGTGGAGGCATGGTCCTAAATTTTTCCGTTGTTATAACAGAACTATTTTCATATAAAGATGCTCAAGCGAGGTGTTACGAGCATCCGTCTGCGGGCGCAGGGAGGCCAATGGTAGGAAGCTTAACATCATCTTTTCCAATAAGTGAGTCTCTCGAGGCTTACTCGTTCCGACCCTGAACAACCTTTTTTTAGAAAAGCCAGCCTGGCCTGTAGGAAGTTCGGGAGAAGGGGTCGACTCAGGCATTACTCAATAGAGGTGCAAGGCTGACAGAAGTACTAAAACAACCACAATATGCACCACTTCTTCTTTCTATGCTTATAGGGCTCCTCCTCGGGGACTTTTGGGGTGGCAATTTCGCCTTTAGCTATGATGGGATAGACGTGCCGCCGACTGCCCAGGTTATCCCACATACTACTCCGCCAGAGATTCCGCTCGAGTCTAGCAGCTCTGAGTGGACGTGGTCCTTAGAGGGAGACTCCTCGGTGAATGGGCACAACAGCCCGGGCGGGACCTCCATCCTGGGTTCGTCTGGAGGCAACTCGGGCTGGACCTCCATCCTGGGGCTAGAAGAGGATTCTCAACCGCCAATTCTTCCTGAACAGGAGCCGAGAGAGAACTTACGAAGAGCAGAGCTCTCGAATCGACTTCAGTTAAATTTCTGGGGGAAAACTGAAAACAAAGAAACCCTGGACTCCTTCATAGCAGCGCAGCTTCCAATCGATAGACACATCGAGGCTGCTCTAGTGGAGGACGGCTATGACCCGGAAGTTGTCTTTGAAAAAAGACATGAGATCCGGGGCTTAGTTTTCTATCCCCAGGGGCGTCCGCTTAAGAAGGAGGCATACGCCGGGTATCTAGCCCAAATTGAGAATTTGGGTACCCGGCAAAGCGTTCCCTATCGGCGGGTCATCCAAGCCATCTATCGGTCGCACATTCTGTTAGACCGAGCAGATGGGCAATGGTTTTAGACCCATTCGGATAGGATTTTTGTTGGCTTCGTCGGGCGGCTCGCGTAGTTTGTTACATCAGCTCCAACCAAAAGGATAAGTTGCGTTGGAATTCATAATTGAATAAAAGCGGAAAGTTAGCTTGAAAGACGTTCCATTCTATTATCAATTAAAGAAGTACGAGTCGAGCGCTTCGCGGTGCGGTAAAAAGAGAAAGAAAGGGCGAAGAAAGCATTCATTCACTACCCGGCTCTTTTGAGGGGGAATGCTAGAAGTCTGACTATTCCCCGTAGATTCCCTGGGATGTTAGGTAGTTAGTTGCTGTTAAACGCTTGTCCTTCGTTCTATTTATACTAATTCACACTGCGGAAGTGTTTAAGGCGATCTAGTTTTAAAGGAAAGCTAAAGCTCGGGATGATATACAAAAAGAAGTCAAGAAAGAGGCTTTCGTAACTCTTGATGCGATAGCATCTCTGTCTACGGCTTCTAACTTCTCTTTGTAGGTTCTTTTCTCAACTCCGGATAAGTGTAGTCTTATTTAGAAGGCGGGCCCAATAGAACTGCTATAGAGCTCATCCGGTCTTTTAACCCGGACGAAAGAATAGAAGTGTAATTGAATCAACTCCGGAGTCTATTCAGTAGTAAGAAATTTCCCTTGAAGGTCTTTGTCTTGTGGTGCTTTGAAAGAGTTGCAATCCAGGGGCTACTAAGAATGCTTAGGCTAAAAGGTAACTCTGGAAAGCCAGTCGCAGGCCTTACTGACGAAGTAGCAGTCTTTAGATTATGATTTAGTTACGTTACCATGGCCTTCAAGAGGGGAAGTCTGACTAATGCCTTTTCTCAATCCCCGGGAGTCAGTATTAAAGAAGTGACACACTAAAGTGTACCACTCATTTCTGGTCGATAAGTTAGAAGTCCGGAATAGACTAAGACAGAGAAGCCTTAGAATTCATTATTCTTACTGTAGAAAAGAACCGGGCGGATTCTCTTAATCCCTCCCGCGCTAAGGAAAGTAAGGCAGTAAGAATAGTAGGGACCTAACATTCATTGGCCTTGAAGTCTGATTTCGTTTGTGTTTGTTACTGGGGATCTAGAAAGGAAAGCAACAATGACATCTTACCGGCAAACCGCCTGGGATTTAATCATATATGGTCCCCGTTAGAAGGGCCATTATTCTATTCCTCTTCAAAATCCCCCGCCAGCAAGTCTGATTTTTTTACTTTCCCGACCGCGAAGCAAATCCCTGCAGCCTCTAAAAAGATAGGAAATGGTTGGAGACCTGCAAAAGCCTTGTGAGATCTGGCTTCCTTTCTTCCAACCTACTTGATCCCCTTAATAAAAGAATAAGGGAGAACCTAATAACTAAACAGAATGGGCTAGGATTCCTTTCTGATGCGCCTTATCTTTCCAAAAGGGAAGACTGTCCCCTTCCTCCAGCCCTTCCAGCGCTTCTGGATGACCCTTCGTACCCGTATTCGGAATTCTACTTCCTCCAGGTCCGAAAGGCGGATCTCCCCTCCTTCTCCGAAAGAGAAGACTTCCCCCTTTGTTGACACTTCCCTAGGTCGGGAATTAGCACGCCCTACTATCACTCAACTCAAAGCGCTTAGCCGGTTACTGCTCTATCGGTTTCTTTATGAGGTTGGATTGATTCCAAGGTTTCGCCTATCCTATTTCTTTTATTTCACTCCTTTCCCCTTCGAGCCCTAATCGAGGAATGGCAATCTCGTTTCGGCCTGGCCTTCTCTCTTCTCTCTGAAGGCTTTTCCTATTCATATTCCAATCCGTTATCTTGCTTATATCTTCCTCTTTGGTTCTCGAGGTTCTCAAGTTTCAATCCCGATGTAATGGATTGGATTTCACCCTCGCGATAATAGCTATATGGGTAAATTGCTTGACGATCTATCCAAAAGGAGAGCCGTGTCCATGCGGTTTTCCTCTCTTGCATAGAGCCTCTATGTGCTTTCCTGGGTGGGCTACCATCCTTTTCCATTCCACTACTTTACTTTACATCTTAGCTCGTCTCTGTCTTCGTCTTTGTGTCTGCCGATTCAATTGATGCTGCGAGACTGAGAAGGATGGCTCGACGTGGATCCCTATTCTTATTTTCTTCCTAGTTCTACATTCTTCAATAGAATAAAAAGTAGCTGCCAATCGCTTAGTTCCGAGTTCAGATTTTGCCCTTCTTCAAGAGTGCCCTTTCCCCAGCCTCCAATCGTCTCAGAAGAGAAGACTAAGCTCAGACGAATTGCAGTCCGCCCCTCCTTAGTAGTGACTTTGGTCAGGAAAGGGAATAGGGCAATAAATAGAGCTTCGGCTCAGAATTAGACCTTCTGTAGACGGAACTTCAGACTTCTGGATAGGCCTGAGAAAGCCTAGACCAAAGGTGCCTAATAGCCGAGCCAGACTCATCGGGTAGGGAATCCCATCCTCAGCGAAGCCAGTAAGCAAGCCCAAGTCCATGCAAGAAGGCCCGCTGGATCTATCCAAATTCAAAGCCCATCGAAGTCCAGCCCATCTAATTCATTTTATTCCCATTCCAGGACGGCCCAGGCCGCTATCCGAGTGCAATCGGCAAAAGCAAGTTTACCTGACTTATTTTAAAAATAGAATTCTTTCGTTCTGCTGTCAAAAGTAGGGTAAAGTGTCTTATCCTTTCAATCAAGCGATAGAGGCAGAGGCTTTACTTCAATCGCCTACGCTAGGACGGAGCTGCTGTCGAGTGACGATTGGCCGAGGGGAGTTCCATCATGTAGCTGGGTACAAATAAGCCAGTGAAAGAGGAGTAGTCGGGGTACGACGAAGCACGCCTGGTACGTAAGCGAATAAGGATCACGTGGGTTTGTACTGATCCGCTTTCGAGCTGTCGAGTGAGGATTGGCTGAACGTACTTTGTCTCCTAGTGGAGTAGTAGTCTGACGGATTATCATCGGTGTCGAGCCACGTTTTGATACCCGCGAAAAACAGGGGTCGGTCCGTCGTCATAAACAAGACAACACACCACTATATATAATATAAAAAAAGAAATAATTTCAAATAATAAGAAAAAGAAAAAGTCTTGCAACGCCTATAAATAGGACGCTTCTTTCTCTATTTGGCAAAGCAAGGGGAGATATGGATCCACCAGTTACCACTGTAATACTTTCTCAAATTGAGCAAGCAATTCACCATGTAGAGAACGCAAAGTTCGAGCAGGAGCAAACCCTGGCTGCCTTCTGGGAGCACATGCCTCCTGTCGAGGAGGAGGTCCTGGTAAAGCGGATACAAGAGCTCCGGGACCGCATTCGCGCTCTCGAAGAACGAAGGAGGGCGCTCATCCGAGAGCGCGAATTGCTCCTTATCAGGGCGGCCCGCATCATCCGCGGGAGACCGGGGGGAAGCAACTAAGAAGTCCTTAGTTTTTCTTTTGCTTGCTTATAACTATATATAATATGTTGTTTGTTCACTTTTTGCTGTAATGTTGTGTTTAGTTGTGTGGCTGGTCTATGTGTGTGTAAGCTCCCCTACTCCCATGTAAAAAAATGCTTGTAGTGCTGGAATGAAAAAAATCAGCTTTGTTCTAGTTCATTCTCTTTCCCTGTTTTGTGCATCAATTTGGATGATTTTAATTCTTTTTGAAATAGTGAACATAGGCTTCGAGTGCCTACCAGTTGGTCGGCTAGACTATGACTGAGTCAAGCGGACACCTGCTAATCCGCGCTTCCATTCGCCATAACATAGACCTAAAGCCAAGCCATCGACGAAGAACCTATCACCGACTTCTTTTCAAACTTTGCCTTCTACCTTAAGCTCCCGTGCTAAGCCGACTCAGTAAACAGACTCGCTAGTTGGGTCAATTGGCACTCTTTCAATTATCCGTATTGCAACGTGACGTATACTTGAACCTTCCCCATTCATTTCGAACCTCCGACAGTCGCAAACCTGTCTGTCCTGTTGGGAAGGCAGGACGAGAACTATAGTATAGGACGGGAACTGCAGTGCTCTAATTGCTCCTTCTCCCTATGGTGGGTCTTGTCTTCATTTGGTGGCGGCATCCTTTCATTATTATGCAGGATTGGCTTCTCCATTTCCGGTGGCAGAATCTTTACTTGTTGGCATCTTATTCTTTTTTCTAGCGTACGGTGAGAGCGTTCCCGTGTGAGGCACTAGTGGAAGTCGGCTTTGGAGATCGTAGAGATTTTTCTTTCGGCTGGATAAGCGAGAACTGATATACAGCAAGAGGGCAAGGCAGGAAATTCCTCCCAACAAAAGACTTAAATGAAAGATTTGTACAGCAGGTCCCTTTTCCGGTTGTGGCGGACAGGCCTGAGAGATTCCCTTTTGTATTCTCTTTTTAGTCCCAGTTGTAGCCTTCGTGACTTAATATAGATACCGGTGCGGTGGTTAGGAAGCGTCCATTCAAATTAGTAGCTTCTTGAGAAGCAAGTCATAATCGGGTAACGAATCTTTTCCAGAAGGACTGAAAGAGGGCAAGCGAATGAAAGGGGGCTGAGCTGAAGGGAAAACAAAGTCTGGGTGGCCCTAGAAAAAACGACGATTCAGAGAGCCCGTCTTCCCCTGAGCCAGCAATGCCTGGTAAACATGTAGAAAAGACAGTTGAGAAGGCGGTATCCTTTGGCTCCAATATTCCGGCTCCGTTAGCTTCTGCTTCTGTGGCTCCCTCTTAAGGATCCCCCGGTGAAGGTACCCAAGCTTCTCACACGGTGACTCCGATTTCTCCCTTGAAACCAAGCAGTTCTGCTAAGGGAATGCCCCTTATCCTTAATTTAATCTTGCCTGAATTTGCCAGTATTCTTACGTATACGAACCTTCTTCCTCAGTTGCCCCCAATCAGTTCGGTCTCTACTTCGAGTGGCTCCTCGCGCCTTGCGCGTCGTGCATTGCTCGGTTCTCTTAAAAACCTACTCGGTGCTCTGCCAATGAGGGTTCCCGGTCTCAGAGCCTAAGTACTAAAATTGCCCCCACATCCAGTTTAAGGCTTTGACAAGAGGTGATTCTCAAAGCACTCCGGGATCCGCATACTTTTCTAGATCAAAGTCTTGTGGCAGTTAGCCAGAACTTGGATGCTTTGAAGGATCCTCTCCAGATCGTAAGGAATCTATCTGAAGAAAGTGGAATTTCCACTGAGGGGGAGGTGGATTCATCCTCCAAGCTTGAAGAGGAAATTAATATGACAGTGGGGCAAGTCGTTCTATGAAATAAATGCTTTCGGGACAAGAAGAAAGGGGAGCGGAAAGAAGCTTCACCGATTCCTACTCTAATCTCAGGCTTCATTGGTAAGGTAAGGAAGCTCCGCAGCTCCAACATCGAATCGGGCAATTCCTCTTCCAGCCCTTGTGACATCAACAAACAAAGCGAGTGGAGCACGAACAGCAGCCTTTTCGGAGATGACTTCTGTCAATAGGCAAGTAGCGCCCAATCGAGCGAGAGAAGATAGGGATTTTTCCCAGCACTCGAAGACCAAGATCAGAGGATGTGAATTGGCTTTGAAATGGCTTCCATCTAGTACAACTAACTATATTTCCGCCTCTTCTAAGGCAAATCGGATTCTCGCATTGTATCGCTTTGTACAACTACACTTAAAGAAAAGCTTCGTCCTCCTCCTTCCCGGTTTGGATAGAGAATGGTGTTTTTGAACATGGCTGCCCGTCTGGATGATATATAGGAAGCAGTTTAGTTTACCTCGGACAATTGACTTCCTTGCTACAGCAAAGGAAATGTTTCGAACTACGGAACCGAATTGATAGCCTATCCCGTGAATAAAGACTGACGCTGGACTAGCAGCCTCGCCTATCCAAACTAGTAATTCAATTCCCCATGGAAAGGTGTCGAAGGAATAGAAGACAAAAGCAAGTTCGTGCCACTTTAGGATTTTAAGTTACCTCCGAAATAACCATACATAATACGGGCTTTCCATTGTTCTCGAACAAGAACAGTAGCGGGAAGTAGCCTAGCCTTGCTAACGGTTTTAAACCTTTATACCTCACTCAGGGCATAGCTCGAATCTAAGTAAGTTTAAGAAAAGAATCGTCTGTGAACAAATCGGCTCTTGCAAGAGAAGAAAGATCCATAGACAGCAAAAGAAGACTTTCGCTAAACAAGAGACAGCTTCACAAAAGAAAGAAGTCAATTCCTTATTCTATTATAGGTAGCGCGCACAGGAAAGAGAGAAGAGCGACAACAAGGTAAGGTATCAACCCACTTTCAAGGAAGAGAACTGAGTGCTATCAATCCTCCACAAAAATCATTGTACGCACGAGTAGTAGATGAGGGAGAGAAAGTTTCTCACAGAACAAAGGGAGAAGAAAGAAAATCAAATAGAAAAGAACTTATAATAGAATCCCAACGGACCTATCTAACTAAAATACAGCCTACAGTGAACCAGCTGTTCACAAGGATTGCTATAATGGCGTGGCTTAAAGGCGTAGGCAGTCGTAGCCTTTTGGCTTGGACTAGGATTAGCGTGGCACTTGCACTCTGCTTGAACCGGGTTCCCTACTCTAATAAAGTAAGTGCCCCGAGGCTAGGTCTCAATCAATATAAAGAAAAGCCATCACTCTTAGCGCTGTCTCTTCAGTTGCGTACTCATTAGCCTAGTCTAAAGCTAGTTCAGCGAGGTAGTTTACTTGCTTACTCGATAGAGTTTGGGTACGACTCAGCTCTTTGAAAGCTTTCACCTCGACTAGAAGGAAGAAAGAAGCCTAGAAGTCAGTCTACCTTCCGCCTTGTCCTTAGATAGAAGAAGAACAGGAGAAGCAAGAATGGCAATAACCGTAGCTATTTCCGCTTCGGAATTGCGGAGTTCTCACCGGGAAAATCTCTTTAGAGAAGCAAAGTCCTAATCAAAGCAGCAAAGCAAGGTAAGTCAATTCTTTCTTTTAGGATAGATCCAAAGTGCCAGCGATTTAGGTGTTGGAGGAGTAAGGGCTTTTAGCCTAGGAAGACGACGGTGCTAGAGAATCAGTGAATGGGGGAATAATGATAGTCGAAGGGAGGTAGCGGTCTAAGCCTCTTAGGCTTGGCACAGGAACTCTTCTCTCACCCGCAGGAAGGCTGTGATGTGACCCAGTAAAGTGCCCAGAGGTAGGATGAATTGAATTAGCTAACGAATCTTCCGTAATGCTTGCAAAGAAATAAGAAGAAAGTCTTCTGCCCCTTGGCGACTCGGAACGAATGGGAATAAGTGAATCAGAAATGAACTTATATAAGAGAGAGCAGAATAAGCGGTCTTGTGGGAAGGGGATGGAGAAGCGGATTCCTACTTCTTAATTTAATAGAATAGCTTGATCGACCACCATCCTTATTGACCTTCCCTCGGGTTGGTATGCTTGTGTGTCAAGCAATCCCGCTTCGGTAGCAGACTTCGGTCAAGGAAATCGCTTCAAGCAATGGCTTTGGATCGACCTGACTTCTTAGAGAGTAAAGCCAGTGAATGAATGAAATCCGTTGAATGAATAAGTCTTTATGGCTCAAGCAGCTAGCGGACCTCCAACATTGAGAAAGTCAAGCATGTCAGCACGCCCCCTACCCATGTAGTCGGCTTCCCGGTAGTTTGCGGGACGCTATTGGAATCGGTCTATCTAAATGGCCTATCTCCGGATGTATTCTTGAAGTCCATTTATCAAAGTGAAATTCCCGGGCATTGATTGAGAGGGAATAGACATCCCCACTGAACGAGGAAGGCAGCAATCTCCTTAAGATAGAAATAGAAGGGCAATCCCCGGCCAGAGGAGAGATTCATTAATAACGGATCTCGACCCCATATCATACGTACAAGAAATTTTCCCTTCTTCCCATATCACTCATTCACATTTAATATCATTCCCTGCCAATATTCTTGTTTAAGACAGATCGCTTCCCCCGCTAACTGAGGGCAACGGGAGGCCTAGTCGATGTAGGCCCTCAAACCAAACGGCGGGCACGCCCAGCTTCTTAGTCAATCGGCACTTTCGTCTTGTTCTATATCGAGATATTCCATTCAAGTTAGACCACCTGCATCTGATCTGAGTCAGCAGAATCTAAGCTAGTTGCGGGTGGGATAGGGGCGCACTAGTGCTAAAGCCTACATATAGCTAAAGCTAAGGAACAGACGATGGTATTCAATTGCTTGCTACAAGTCAACTTGCTTCCTTCTTAGAGGAAGGTTTGAAAGAACTAACTCGAGGAGTAATAGCACGATACAGATGGTATGAAATCACTCGACTGAAAGGAAAGGAGTGAAGATTTCTAGGGCAAGCACGAGGTCTGGTTCAAGGCAAGGTATAGCTTAACGGAATGAAGCAGAATTAGTCTGTATAGATAGACTGACTTGGAGCCTTCCTTCACTCCTTATCGGAAAACTTTGTATCTCGCTTAGAAAGAGTGATCTCATACCTCTTCCTATCGGTCTCAATCCTAAGACAGCAACTGCTGGCGAAGGCCCTTAAAGAATAACCAACCCCCTACCCTCTCCTTATCAGTCGAGTCATTCATCTCGAGCTACTAAGCCAAGGGTAGCCACTCTAGCAATTGAATACCTTCCAGACCCGGTACTGATGAAGAACAATACTCTAGCTAAAAGAAAATGCATTCCTGAATGAATTCAATCCGGCCTGAGAGTGAAATAGAGTTTGTAGTTGGAGTTCGTGAGCCAATAAGTGAGCTTTTTCAATCCTCTCGAATCATAGACATGAGGACCGGGAAAAGGCATTAGTTGGCCGGCCTTAAGAAAGAAATTCTACATTATTGATGCTTTCGCGCTACCTCCTGCTTCTACAGAAGATCGATTGGTGGGAACCAAAGACGATCGATTCTTTATTCCCCCAAGGGAGTACCCTTACATCATCCTAAAGAGAATCAAGATACCCCAGGAACCGGATTCATGACTAGCGCGAAAGCCTAGCGAACAAAGAAGCGCTCATTCTCTATCGTGTTTACCTCCCTTAGCCCACTCCTACCTAGGCAGGAGGATATAGAGGAATTTTTGTCTTTGGGCATCCTCCTCTTAGTCTTCCGGTGAGGAGTAGGTATTTCTAGGTTACGGGAATAAATATCTTTTTGAGTTCGAGTGGAAGTTGCCCGGTTCAAGTACGGTATGAATAATGCATGGCCAACCAACTTCGTAGCTCGATCTTATACTTTTTTTTATAGGTAACAGATTTAGACTTACACAAGTTGGAAGATTCCATTCACGAAGGAAGTCTTTGAAAAAGAGAATGCGAGACAGAATGGGTGAGTTGTCCAGTTTGGTAGCCGAATCTCCCGTCTCCGTAATTCTTGCCTTCACTAAACAAATGGAAAGGCTCTAGGCAGCCCGAATGCAAAGGTTCCCCTCTAAAGTTTAGGTTGTGAATAAAGCAAGCCCTAAAAGAGCGCTGAAACTATACCTTCCTTGTCCCTCTGGACCTATTAACCTCACAAACCCCCCTGTTGTTGGATATTTAGAGTTAGTTGGATCAGAACCAGCAACAGATCCTACTATTAGTTTATGGTCTCTGCCTTTCTTAACTATGTTCCTATCTATGGATCTCGTGTAAAAAAGGACTTCTCGCTCAGGTACAATGGCTAGTTGGAAAGCCTTTCAATTCAAGCCAATCTCTTGATTCACATGAATGTGAAACCCGTAGCAACCGATCCTGCATACCAATCATCCGCCGCTTACAGTAATGGCACTAAGCCAAGGTTTCTATGGATTCAGTCCTGTGGAAAAATACATATATTAGGTAGGGCAATTCAGTTAGTAGTGTCACCGGTCAATCCTTGGGACACTAGCGAGTCCGTCCTTAACCTAAAAATGGGGTCCATGAAGCCTTAGATACTCCAAGCCTCAATCTTTATTGTCCTTGAACCTAGACCATGGAAGTATGGTTATAGTCCCATTCCATTAGTGGGATCCATAGCCTACGGGTCTTTCCCAAGCCAGTAAAAGAAGAAGGTTTTCGAGGACTACCCTAAGCCTACAAGTAGGCAGGACTTTCAGTTACAATGTCTAGGTTGGGCAAGCTTGGATGCCCCTACTCCCAACAAGTTGCTGGTCGGGATCGTGAAACTATCGCTGTTTGGTCATAAGGATAATCGTTTTTATCTTATTAGGTCAGGGGCGGCCGGCCCGGGGGTTACCCGCGATTGGTAATGGCATAACCAGAAGGGGAGACAGGGTTACGCGCTGGGTGGCGCAGCGCATCTGTTTTGGGTACAGGGGCAACGAGGGGTGCTAACCCGGCCACCCAACCCAGCGGGTCAGGGGCGGGCCGGCCATAGGTTCGAATCCTGCCACCTTTCTTGTGGATCATCCTGTGGTTACCGGATGATGGTAATAACAAAGCAGAATTTTTTTTTAATAAGCACACACAGCACGAAATGTCAATAATATATGAATTGTTTCATTATTCGTTATTTCCGGGTCTTTTCGTTGCATTCACTTACAACAAGAAAGAACCACCAGCGTTTGGTGCAGCACCTGCATTTTGGTGCATTCTTCTTTCTTTCCTTGGTCTTTCGTTCCGTCATATTCCTAATAACTTATCAAATTACAACGTATTAACCGCTAATGCACCTTTCTTTTATCAAATCTCAGGGACATGGTCTAATCATGAGGGTAGTATTTTATCATGGTGTCGGATCCCACGTTTTTATGGATTCCTTCTTTGTTACCGGGGTCGACCCCAAAGCCATAATGTCTCAAAACGAGGAGGCCATAGAGAAGTTTTTTATTACTTTGTCTCGAACTTCGTGAAGAACTCCATTCTATCTCTCCCTCGTTACGAACAAAAAAGTGGGGCTGCGCCCCAGTTGTACACTCCCTTCGTTCTACGAACCCTTGTTGATTCTGAACTTCGT